AGCAATAAGCCCCTTTGACATCTCTTCATCTGCAAAGAATTCTCGACGTGAAAACACAGAGACAGAGGGCTGATCTTTGAATAGGGAAAAGAATGGATCCGCAGGGTCCCAAATGAATTGGCTTGTTCGAAAAAAGCCTTGTTCTTTGGAAGATCTATCTCGTGTCTGGTACTGCATGGTTCCACTCTGCAAGAACTCCGAATCATTCTCTTGAAGCTCATCCTCTTTATGATAAATGATCCATTTGCCCCGAAATGACCCAGTCCAATAGGGAAATCCCAATTCCGTGGGCCTTTCGATACAATCAAATAGATTGCCACAAGGGCGCCATATTCTAGGAGCCCAAACTATGTGATTGAAGAAATCCTCCTCTATCTGTTGCGGATCAAGGGCCCCTTCCCCTTCTTCAAACTCCGATTCGTATTTTTCATATAGAAATCTCTGATCAACGATAGAACAAGATCCATTTTGCATCATATCTAACTGATTCCTTGGTTCGGACCGAAGAAGTAATGTCACTCGATTATTATCAAACTGACTGCAATATTTTTCTGTCCGTGAGGATCCCGCCAGAGCGCCTTCTACTTCTAATAGTAATAATAGTAATAGGCCATGAACTAGATCAGAATCATTCTCAACGAATCCATAAGAAGTGATCCAATCTTTTTCATCGTGTCTGGATGAAGACCAAAGATCTTGAGCGACCGATCCGGCAGAACAACTCAAAAGATAAAGAAGTATCGTGAATTTCTTCATGCTCGTTCCAAGTTCGAAGTACCATTTGTACAAATAAGAATCCCCTCCCTTACATGATTTCTTCTTCATATAGATAGATATAGGATCTATGGGGCAATTACTTAGAAGTACATTTTGTGTAACAGCCCTTCCTATCTGATAGAAAAGGATCCCATGATCCTGAACCGATCTTATCTGGGATCGAAAATCCCAAGTTTTTCTATGAAGAGCTGATCTAATTGTATTAGTTTCTATAATGGATTTCTTCTGTGTAATACTAATTGATAGGGCCTCATTGATAAGTGCTACAAGATCTCGCGCATTGGAACCCATGGTTATGGACCCGAATCCGTTAGTATGGAACATCTTCTTTTCCAAGTGAAATCCCCTAGTATATGAAAGAATGAAAAAGTGCTTTCGTTGTTGTGGAAGAAGAAGCCTTCGTATCTTAATGCATGTATTTAATTTATTCGGAGCTATTAGAGCGGGATCCACTTTTTGGGGAATATGAGTCGAAGCAATAACAAGAATCTTTCCAGTGGAACATCTTTCACAATCCCTGGAGAGATAGTTCTCTAATAGACCGAGGGATAAGTAATTCGACTCATTCACATGCAGATCATGAATGTTTGGAATCCATATTATGCAAGGAGACATTGCTTTTGCTAATTCGAATTGAAGGGTGATATCAAATCGGTCTATTTTCGGCGTCATATACATAGTTAGCAGCTCCGTATCAATATCAAGGTCATCATCACTATCATCAATATCGTCACTATCATCAATATCGATATCGTCACTATCATCAATATCGATATCATCAATAAGATAACCTTTAGGCTTGTCATCCAGGAACTTGTTCGGAAATACCGTAATGAAAGGAACATAGGAGTTTGTCGCTAGGTATTTGACCAAACAGGATCGTCCAGTTCCTATAGAACCTATCACTAAAATACCTCTAGAAGGGGATAGGGCTAAGCGGAGCGAAAAGGGTTTTCCATGAGGAGATGGGGAATGAAAACTATTAGCCCCACACGAGGTTTGTGAATAAGTGATTGTCTGATAATGAGCAAGGAATATCCGTCTTTCTGCTAAACAGGATCTATTGAACTCATAATTCATTAGATCCTTTTGATGAATGTCAACTAAGTATCGTAAGGAAATTGATCCCGGTTGTTCAATCATTTGATAACCAGAGTCATTCTTTGATAAATGATCACTATGAGTCAGACTCAATAGAATTTGATCAATCCTTTTTTCTGTCGTTAAGGTGGAGAACTGAACCAAGAATTCTCTTTCTTCATCATCAATCGAATCACTGTTCGCGACCCAGAATTCTATTTTCTCATCAATCCAATCACCGTTCACGTTTTTTCTTTTTCTTATCAATGAATAGATCTCTTTACTTGTACGACTTAGATGTCTCGTATTTCTCGAAAAAATGATTCGATTGATGGGATTTGGTATGATACTTACAAGATCGATGAGATTGATCTTCCAATATTTATTCTTAGAACGTATTGATTTGACCCCATAAGCGGGACCACCACCCAATAGCATGTTGCCACCAGAAGCAGAACCCCGTATTTCTTCCAGAGAATCTCCTAATTGTTCCAGAACAACTAGAAAGAGATTCTTTAACCAGAAAGGATTCAGTTCAGATGTAGGATACCTATCCAGAAGTTTTCGAAATTCCATCATGTATGATGGAATCATCAAAGATTTGATCTTTTCTAACTCTGTCTGTAACTCACTAGAGGCTCGG